AATAAGATGCCTGACAAAAGGATTATTTTGATAGAATAAATAATGTATTTTTTACTCTTATTGTAAATTTGAAAATTAAATTCAACTTTTAGATTCAAAAACTAATGTGCATATTACACTAAATCACAAGAAAAATAAGCTAAATAAGCTATTAGGTTCATACCCTAAATATAGAATAAAATTCTTTTTTCTAATAAAATTTAACTTAACTAATATTTTATTATTATACATAATAATAATAGGGATTTTATTAACAGTTTCATCAAATAATTGAATAATAATATGAAGAGGTTTAGAGATTAGATTAATATCATTTATTCCCTTAATGAGGGGGGGAGTAATTGGTTCAGAATCTTCAATAAAATATTTTATTGTTCAAAGAATTAGATCGGCAATATTAATTATGTCAATTATATTTATAATTTCCATAAATGGGATATATTATTTTTTAATAACTGTTTCCTTATCTATAAAAATAGGTGTCGCACCATTTCATAATTGAATTTTGAGAATAATTAGATCATTAACTTTTTTTATATTATTTATTTTATTAACTTTAATAAAAATTGCTCCCCTAGTTATATTAAGATATTTAAATTCATATTATGATTTACTTATTTTTTTTAGATTAATATTTGGATCAATTTTTTCTTTAAATCAAAATAGTACACGAAAATTACTTGGTTACTCTTCAATTTATAATATGGGATATATACTATCATCAATTAATATAAACTATATTTGAATAATATACTTATTTATTTATTCAACAATTTTACTTGTATTAGTATTAATAATATCTAAATTAAAAATTAACTATTTAAACCAATTTATAATTAACGAACATAGAATATCTATAAAAATAAATTTATGGGTAACTATACTTTCAATAGGGGGTATACCCCCTTTAATAGGGTTTTTTCCTAAATTTATTATTTTTCAAATAATAATTATTAAAAAAATATTTTTATTACTATTAATAATAATTTTAACTTCTCTTATCGTTATATTTTTTTATATTCGAATAGTAATTTTATCTTTTATTAATTATTCAATAGTAATAAAACATAATATAAAATCTTTTACAAAAATCAGATTTTGATCATTTATAATAAACACTAACTTTTTTCCAATTTTGATTTTACTTAAATCTTTAAATTAAAGATTTTAAGTTAAGTAAAACTATTAGCCTTCAAAGTTAAAATTACTTTTAAGTAAATCTTAGAAGACTTTTCTTTATTAAATTTGCAATTTAAAGTTTTTATTAAACTATAAGACTTAAATTTTATATTAAGAGAAATTTTTTATTTCTTAAATAAATTTACAATTTATTACTTAAATCAGACATCTTAATTAAATTAACTAAAAATGAATAAATGATTGTTTTCTACTAACCATAAGGATATTGGAACAATATATTTTTTATTTGGTATTTGATCGGGAATAATCGGGATAATAATAAGTATTATTATTCGAATTGAATTATCACAACCAGGATCATTATTAGGTAATGATCAAATTTATAATGTTATTGTTACATCTCATGCATTCGTAATAATTTTTTTTATAGTTATACCAATTATAATTGGTGGATTCGGGAATTGATTAATTCCATTAATAATTGGTGCCCCTGATATGGCATTTCCACGTCTTAATAATATAAGATTTTGATTATTACCACCATCATTAACATTATTATTGATAAGATCTGTAATTGAAGCAGGAGTGGGAACAGGGTGAACTGTTTACCCCCCACTATCTAGAAATAGTGCCCATTCCGGGGCTAGAGTAGATTTGGCAATCTTTTCTTTACACTTAGCAGGTATTTCTTCTATTTTAGGGGCAATTAATTTTATTACAACAATTATAAATATACGAACCTATGGTTTAACACTAGATCGCACACCATTATTTGTATGATCAGTTATAATCACAGCTGTTTTGTTACTTTTATCTCTACCTGTTTTAGCAGGTGCAATTACTATACTTTTAACTGATCGAAATATTAATACATCATTTTTTGACCCATCAGGTGGTGGGGATCCTATTTTATATCAACATTTATTTTGATTTTTTGGTCACCCTGAAGTTTATATTTTAATTTTACCTGGATTTGGTATAATTTCTCATATTATTGTAAAAGAAAGAGGAAAAAATGAATCATTTGGATATATCGGAATAATTTATGCAATGTTATCTATTGGTATACTAGGATTTGTAGTTTGAGGCCATCACATATTTACTGTAGGTATAGATGTTGATACTCGAGCTTATTTTACATCAGCAACTATAATTATTGCAGTACCCACTGGAATCAAGATTTTTAGTTGAATAGCTACAATACATGGAGTAGCTATTAAATTATCTATCACAATAATATGATCTATGGGATTCGTATTTTTATTTACTATTGGTGGATTGACTGGAATTATTCTTTCTAATTCATCTATTGATATTGCCTTACATGATACTTATTATGTAGTAGCTCATTTCCATTATGTACTATCTATAGGAGCAGTATTTGCAATTATAACAGGTTTAATTCAATGATACCCATTATTTACTGGTTTAACATTAAACCCAAAATGACTAAAAATTCAATTTTCAACAATATTTTTTGGTGTAAATTTAACATTTTTTCCTCAACATTTTTTAGGTCTAAGAGGGATACCACGACGGTACAGAGACTACCCAGATATTTATTGATCATGAAACACAATTTCTTCGATTGGTAGATTAATTTCAATAATCAGAATTATAATTATAATTTTCATTATTTGAGAAAGAATAATTTCAAAACGAATAATTTTATTCTCTAAAAATACAATATCATCCATTGAATGATTACAAAAGTTTCCTCCTGAAGAGCATTCTTACACGGAACTTCCAATTATAAATAATTAAATAACTAATTAAATCTAATGTGGCAGACTAATTGCCAGGAATTTAAGATTCCTATATAAATATTTAATATTTCTTTAGAAATATTTTGATTAAATATATTACAAGACAGTGTTTCACCAATTATAGAACAATTAATTATATTCCACGACCACACAATAATGATTATCTCAATAATTACAATTATAGTATCTTATATAATAATTAATATTATTATAAATAAATACATAAACCGATTTCTGCTAGAAAATCAAATGATTGAACTATTATGAACAATTATACCATCATTTATATTAATTTTTATTGCTCTACCATCACTTAAAATTTTATATATAATAGAAGAAATAAACAATCCATTAATTACTATTAAATCTATTGGTCATCAATGATATTGATCTTATCAATACTCAGACTTTTATAAAATAGAATTAGATTCTTATATAAAGTCTTCTACAAATATAGAAACATCAACGTTTCGTTTATTAGATGTTGATAATCGAATTGCTTTACCCTTTCTCACTCAAACACGAATTATTGTTTCATCAACTGATGTAATTCATTCCTGGACTATCCCATCTCTGGGTGTTAAACTTGATGCCTTACCTGGCCGAATAAATCAATCAAAAATTTTTCTAACTCGACCAGGAATCTATTATGGTCAATGTTCAGAAATCTGTGGATCTAACCACAGATTTATACCTATCACACTAGAAAGTGTAAATATAAATTTATTCATTAAATGATTAAAAAATATTTACATTAAGTTACTTAAAGCAAGTATTGATCTCTTAAATCAAATTATAGTAAATTAGCAAATACTCTTAATGAACCTAAAAGAAAATTTAGTTTATTAAACAAAACAATAAATTGTCAATTTAAAGAAATTTTTATAATAATTTTCTTTGCCACAAATATCACCCATATGATGAAGATTTTTAATAATTTCAACAATTATTTTATTAACAATTATAAATTCAATAATTTATTTTAATATTATTAATTTAAAGCCAAATAAAAATAAAATTACAATAACAAGAAAAAATTGAAAATGATAACTAATTTATTTTCTGTATTTGACCCTTGTACAGGATTTTTTTCCCTTAACTGATTAAGAGCCGGAATATTTATAATTATTATACCTTATAGCTTTTGAATTTTACCTAATAAATTAACACTATTAAACAATAAAATTTTGAATTTAATTAGTAAAGAAATATTATCTCTAATAAAATACAAGGGTAATAATTTAATTATAATATCATTATTTATATTTATTTTAGTTAATAATACAATAGGATTACTACCATATGTATTTACATCTCCTTCCCATTTAACATTTTCATTAACATTAGCCCTACCATTTTGATTATCATTTATAATTTATGGTTGAATAAACAAAACAAATAAAATATTTAGTCATTTGGTCCCAGTTGGGACCCCTGGTATTCTCATACCTTTTATAGTTGTCATCGAAACAATTAGAAATTTAATTCGACCTGGTTCCCTAGCTGTCCGATTAACAGCTAACATAATTGCTGGTCATTTACTTATAAGATTACTAGGAAACTCAATAAATAATATTTACCTAATTTTTATATTAATAATAGTTTTAATAGTATTAATAATATTTGAACTAGCAGTATCGATTATTCAATCATATGTATTTTTAACATTAACTACATTATACTCAAGAGAAATTTAAATATGAATAATCACCCATTTCATTTAGTAGATAATAGTCCATGACCTATTATTGGATCAATTGGAGTAATAACTACAGTTTCAGGATTAACTTATTGATTTAATATATTTAGTATAAACTTAATATTGTTAGGAATAGTAATTGTAATTATAACTATAATCCAATGATGACGAGATATTATTCGAGAATCAACATTTCAAGGATTACACACTAAAAAAGTAATTATAAGAATAAAAATAGGAATAATGCTATTTATTGTATCCGAAATCTTTTTTTTTATCTCCTTTTTTTGGGCATTCTTCCATAGAAGATTATCCCCCTCTATAGAAATTGGAATGTTATGACCACCTTTAGGTGTTTCACCATTTAACCCAATTAATATCCCACTACTTAACACAATTATCTTAATTTCATCTGGTATTACTTTAACATGAGCACATAATTCATTAATTAAAAAAAAAATTAATCAAACTTTACAATCTATAACATTAACAATTATTTTAGGTATCTATTTTTCAATACTACAAATATATGAATATATAGAATCATCATTTTGTATTTCTGATTCTATTTATGGCTCTTCTTTTTTCTTAAGAACTGGATTTCATGGTTTACATGTAATTATTGGAACTATTTTTATTGTAGTATCAACTACACGTGTAAAAAATCTTCACTTTTCTAAAACACACCATATTGGGTTTGAAGCATCTGCTTGATATTGACATTTTGTAGATGTAGTGTGATTATTTTTGTATATTTCAATTTATTGATGGGGAAGCTAAATTAATTCAATTAGTATAAAAAGTATAAAAAGCTTCCAACTTTAAGGTTTAATAAAAAATTGAATAATTAACTTAACATTAATATTTATATTAACCATTATTATATTAATTACATTAATTTTATTATTAATTATAATAATTAGAAAAAAGTCAATTATTGACTTACAAAAATCTTCACCTTTTGAATGTGGTTTCAACCCAACATCTTCTAAACGTTTACCATTTTCAATTCACTTCTTTTTAATCGCAGTAATTTTTTTAATTTTTGATATTGAAATCATTATTATTATCCCAATAATTTTTACATTCAAAACAGTATTTATTATATACTGAATTAATACAATAATTTCATTGATTATAGTATTAATATTAGGATTATACCACGAATGATATAATGGAATATTAAAATGAACACATTAGGATTATATTTAATTATAATAATTGATTTGCAGTCAAAAGGTACCTAAAGGTTAATCTTAGACATAGAAGTAATAATTACATTTAGTTTCGACCTAATTATAAGGTTTTTAACCTCATGTTTAATTGAAGCCAAAAAAAGAGGCATCTTAATGTTAATAAGAAAATTGAATAAAATTCCAATTAATAGGGATTATGAAAAGAAACAGCTGCTAACTGAATTCTAAAGCGGTTTAATTCCGTTTATCTCTTCCAATATTTATGTAGTTTATAAAACTTTTTATTTTCGTTAAAAAATAAGCAAATTATTGCTCATAAATTTTATTTTTAAAAATAATTCACCTTAATATTTTCAATATTATACTCTTAACTTAAGCTATAAAAATATATTAAATTATAATCAGAAATCAGATAAAAAAACTTACTAAAAAAAACTTAATTCTATTTATAGAATAAAATTGAAACAAATTAGAAAATTTTAATAAATAAAAACTTAATCCGGAACCTCCATAAAATTCACCTCAATTAATTAAAACAGAATTCCGAATCGAAAAAGTATAATAATAATTATACAAATAATTTGAATAACCAAATATAAACCACATATTTCTATTAAAAAAATAAAACCTTAAATTAAACAAATAGTCACGAAAATTAAAAGACTCAACTCCAAATCAAACACCTATAAAAATAAAAAAAAAAGATTGAACCCTTAAATAAATAGGAAATATAATAAAAACTATATCTAAATTAATAATTCATATAATTACACTCCCTGAAACAACAGAAAAAATTGTTAGTATAAAAATACTTAATTTTATAAATCTAAAATCTTCACTTATTAATGATAAAATAAATTTATTTCTGTAAATTATACTATAATAAAATAAACGAATTCTGTAACAACAAGTTAAACCTAATGAAAAATAAAATAAAAAATAAATAATATAAGAAATATTAAAAAAAACTGAATATTCTAAAATTAAATCTTTTGAATAAAACCCTGAAAGAAATGGAACCCCACATAATGATATATTAGAAATATTGAAACAACAAGAAGTAAAAGGTAATATTTTAGACACACTACCTATAAATCGAATATCTTGATTATCACTTATATAATAAATATAAATACCAGAACAAAGAAATAATAAAGATTTAAACATAGCATGAGTTAATAAATGAAAAAAACTTAAATCAACTAATCCTAAAAAAAGAGATCTTATTATTAAACCTAATTGTCTTAAAGTAGAAAGAGCAATAATCTTTTTTAAATCAAATTCAAAATTAGCACATAAAGAAGATAAAATTATAGTAAAAATACTAAAATACAAAAAAACAAAATTATTAAAATTTATCTGATTATAAAATCGAATTAACAAATAAACCCCAGCAGTAACTAGAGTTGAAGAATGAACTAATGAAGAAACGGGAGTAGGGGCAGCTATAGCTGCTGGTAATCAACAAGAAAAAGGAATCTGAGCACTTTTTGTAAAACAGGAAAAAACTAAAAAATAAACTAAAATATTATCAAATAAATGATTATAAAAAATAAAATGTCAACTTCCAAAAGAAACTATTCATGAAATACTAATTATTAAACCGATATCACCTAACCGATTAGTTAAACAAGTAATAAGTCCTGCCAAATAACTCTTATATCTCATATAATAAATAACTAAACAATAAGAAACTAGACCTAGACCATCCCACCCTAATATAATACTAAGTAAATTTGGTCTTATAATTATAAGAATTATTCTAAAAATAAATAAAATAACTAAAAATAAAAATCGCAAAGAAGAATAAGAATTTATAGATATATAATTAATTCTATAAAGAATTACTATAGAAGAAATTATTATTACTAAAGAAACAAATATTAAACATAATCAATCTAAAACAATAACATAACATAAATCTACTGAATTTAAATAGATTAAACCCCATTCCAAAAAAATAACTATTCTTTGTAAAGAGAAATAAATTCTTAAAATAAATATAATAATAGAAATAATAAATATTAAATAAAATCAAAATAAGTAAAAATTTAATTTTAACAAAACTTAAGACAAATAGTTTCACAGAAATCACAATTCTATATTTTATAATATTAAACTACTTAAATAAATATAATTATTACTTAATTTATTAACAAAAACATAAAAGAAAGAATAAAACCAAAAAGAGTGGAACTAAGTGAATTAATATTAATAAAAACTCACGAACAAAACCAGTTGAATATCTATAATTATTTATATAAACTCCATGCTGAGAATAGCTAAATAGAAAAAAACTAAAACAAGCACCAATAAAAGAGATATAAAAAATATAAAAATAAGAAACTCATCAAAATCTTATTATTCTGCATATAATTAAAATTTCTCTTAAAAAATTAATTCTAGGTGGACAACTTATATTAAAACAACAAAATAAAAATCAAAATATAGATATTCTAGGTATATAATACATTATACCTTTATTAACAAAAAAACTACGACTTAATAGTCGATCATAAGAAATGTTTGCTAAACAAAATAAACCTGAAGAACAAAGTCCATGACCAATTATTATCAAATAACCACCAATCAGCCCTCATTTTCTTATAGACAAAAAACCTATTAAACATATACCTATGTGTACAATAGAAGAATATGCAATTAAACATTTTATATCTCCTTGAATAAGACACAATATTCTAACCAACACAGAACCTAAAATTCTAATAGAATATCAAATAAATCTATAATTAAAAAAAACCAATTCATTTAGATATATAAATCGAATTAATCCATAACCACCAATCCTTAATAAAACCCCAGCAAGAATTATTGACCCAGAAACAGGAGCTTGGACATGAGCTTTTGGTAATCAAAAATGTACTATAAATATAGGGAACTTAACTAAAAAAGCAAATAATAAACAAAAATTAAAAAAAAATCTTGAAAAATCAAAACTAAGTACCACCAATCTAAAAATTACACTATTATTATAAAAATATAAATAAATAATAATAATTAGAAAAGGTAACGAAGCAAAAAGAGTATAAAAAAATAAATACAAACCAGAAATTAAACGTTCAGGCTGATAGCCTCAGCCAAAAATTAAGACTAAAAGAGGAATTAATCTTAACTCAAAAAAAACATAAAACAACAATATATTTAAAATTCTAAAAATACAAATTAAAACTAAACATAAAAATCAAATAATAAAAATAAAATAATCTGAATTTTTTATTTTATAAATAAAATTTCTAGCTAAAAATATTAAATTAATAATAATTAAAGTTAAAATAATTAACCCCAAAGAAATATAGTCTAACCCAAAAAAATATCTAATAACACAATGAAAATGATTAACATTTAACGTTAAAATAAATAGAAATAAAACAGTTAAAAATAGCTGTAGTAAAAATCAAGAATTTAATATAAATATAACAGGAATCACAAAAAAATAAAATATAAAAATTATTACCATAAAAACATAGAACTTAAATAATCATTACCATGATAACGAATTATTGAAACTAATACTCTTAATCCTAAAACACCCTCACAAACATAAAATGTTATAAAAAATACATAAATATAAAAAGAATAATTTAAAAAATTACAAAAAACTAAAATAACTAATAAAATAGACAAAACAACAAATTCTAATCTTATTAAACAAAGCAAAATGTGTTTACGAATTATAATTAGTGAAAACAAACTTATTAAAAAAATATAAACATAAAATAAATTCATAAGTTTTAATAATTTATAAAAAAATAATGATTTTGTAAATCAAAAATAGGTTTCACCTTTAAAACTTCAATAAAATATTTTCACATATCTTAAGTACCCAAAACTTAAATTTTAATTAAACTATTTATTGAAATAAAATTTTTTTTATTTAAAATAATATTTATATTATCATCTATTTTACCATTAATATCTAACCCTATATCTATAGGAATTTTATTATTACTACAAACAACAATAATAACTCTTCTTATAAATAAGATATTAATATCATCTTGATTTTCAATAATTACATTCTTAATAATAATTGGTGGATTATTAATTATTTTTATATACATAAGAAGAATCGCCTCTAATGAAAAATTTAAATATAATATATATATATTAATTTTAATACCAATTTTGATTTTATTAACAGATGAAATAATGGCAACAAACCAAATAAAAGAAAATCAATCTATATTAATAATAAAAAATTTTGAAAATATATCAATAATAAAATTATACACAATAAAATCTAACCTTATATCTATTTTAATAATAATATATTTATTATTAACAATAATTGTAATTTCAAAAATTGTTAAACATTACACTGGTCCCCTACGAAAAAAAACTTATGAATAAACCTATACGAAAAACTAACAGATTGCTAAAAATTATTAACAATTCATTAGTAGACCTTCCTGCACCTATCAATTTATCACTATGATGAAATTTTGGAGTAATTCTAGGAAGATGCTTAATTATACAAATAATTTCAGGAATCATATTATCAATACACTATACAGCAGATATCGAAATATCTTTTAATAGAATTAGACATATTAGCCGAGATGTAAATTACGGCTGATTAATACGAACCTTACATTCTAACGGAGCATCATTATTCTTTATTTGTATGTATTTACATACCGGACGTGGTATATACTATGGATCATATAAATTTACAAAAACATGATTAATAGGAACTATTATTATATTAATAACAATAGCCACAGCATTCCTAGGATACGTTTTACCGTGAGGTCAAATATCATTTTGAGGAGCAACTGTTATTACAAATCTTTTATCGGCTATCCCGTATATTGGAACAATACTAGTAAATTGAATTTGAGGTGGATTTGCAGTAGATAACGCAACCCTATCCCGATTTTTCAGATTACATTTTACTCTTCCATTCATTATTTTAATATTAACAATTCTTCACATCTTCTTCCTACATATTACAGGATCTAATAACCCAATTGGTTTAAATTCAAATATTGACAAAATTCCATTTCACCCTTATTTTTCAATTAAAGATTTGATAAGAACAATAATAATCTTATCAATAATCTTAATTTTAAATTTAACTGAACCATTTTTACTATCTGACCCTGATAATTTTATTCCAGCTAACCCCATATCTACTCCTGTGCATATTCAACCAGAATGATACTTTTTGTTTGCATATGCAATTTTACGATCAATCCCTAATAAACTAGGAGGTGTATTGGCGTTATTTATATCAATTTTAATTTTAATTATCCTACCATTTTCAGTAAATTCAAAATTTAAAGGTATTAGATTTTATCCTATTAGACAAATCAACTTCTGGTTATTTTCAACAATTATTTTTATATTAACATGAATCGGAGCCTGTCCAGTAGAGATACCATATATTAATACAGGAATAATATTAACAATTATATACTTTATATATTTTATTACAGACCCTCTTTTACTTAAATCTTGAGATAAATTAATTGATTAATTTAATCTAATTGATTTAAATTTTAAGTTAATTAGCTTAATTAAAAGCGTGTATTTTGAAAATACAAGATAGAAAATTATTTATTAACTTAAACAAAAAAAAATGATATAAAATTAATTTTAATACTAAAAAATATAAAATACAATTGAAACAAAAAGGTAAATAACACTTTCAAGCTAAATACATCAATTTATCATAACGATACCGTGGTAGAGAACACCGAATTCAAATAAATAAAAAACACAAAAAAACTACCTTTAAGTAAAAATAAAAACTTAAAAAATCACAACCTATAAAAATTATAACACTCAAAATTCTAATAAAAATAATTCTTGAATACTCTGAAATAAATAAAAAAGCAAATTGACCACCCCCATACTCTACATTAAACCCAGAAACCAACTCTCTCTCACCCTCAGAAAAATCAAAAGGAGTCCGGTTTGTCTCAGCTAAAATACAAGAAAATCAACATAATCTTATGGGAAAAAAAATTCAAATAAACCAAGAATTATACTGAATATATATAAAATCTATAAAATTATATCTCTCGACTAAAAAAAAATAACATAATAATATTATTGATAAAGAAACTTCGTAAGAAATAGCCTGAGAAACACTACGAATACAACCTAAATTAGAATAAGTTCTATTAGAAGACCAACCACAGATAATTAAACCATAAATTCTAACTCTTGAACAACATAAAAAAAAAAGTAATCCATAAATAAATTCAATACAGTTAATATAATAAGGAAACAAAACTCAAACGAATAAAGATTGTAATAAAGCAAAAATTGGACATAAATAATAAATTAAAAAATTAGAATTTATAGGCCACACTTGTTCCCTAGTAAATAATTTTAAACCATCTCTAAAAGGCTGCAATAAACCTAAAATACCAACCTTATTAGGACCTTTACGAATCTGCATGTAACCTAAAACTTTACGTTCTAATAAAGTAAAAAATCCTACAGAAACTATAACAAAAATAATTAAAACAATAGAAGTAATAAAATATATTATTAAATACAATTATAATTGTTTTATTAAATTCTAAATTTAATGCACTAATCTGCCAATTTAATAAAAATAAACTATTAAATATAGTACTGAATGGTCCTTTCGTACTAAAACAATAAAAATATTTTAAGATAGAAACCGATCTGGCTCACACCGATCTGAACTCAAATCATGTAAGAATTTAAAAGTCGAACAGACTTAGTATAAAAGAAACTTCCCCCTAAACTTTTCTTAATTCAACATCGAGGTCGCAAACTTTAATATAGATATGATCTCCCCATTAAAATTACGCTGTTATCCCTAAGGTAACTATATCTTTTAATCAAAAATTTTGGATCAATATAAGCATAAATAAAATGAAAAATTAAAATAAAGTTTTAAATTTAATTATCCCCCCAATCAAATTATAATTAAAATAATTTAGTTAAATTTCTAAAACGTAATTATATGTAAAAATAATAAAGTTCTATAGGGTCTTTTCGTCCCAAAAAAAAAATTAAGCTTTCTTACCTAAAAATAAAATTAAAAAATTAAAAATAATAAAATATATTTCTCATATATCCTTTCATTCCAGTCTCCAATTAAAAGACTAATTATTATGCTACCTTTGCACAGTCAGTATACTGCAGCCATTTAAATTTAATCATTGGGCAGAAAATACTTTTAATATAAGCCTAAAAGAAATGTTTTTGTTAAACAGTTGAAAATAAAATTTGTTGAATTAATTAATTATTAACTTAAAATTATACTAATTTAATCATTATTTTTAATAAATAAAAATTTAATAAAAAATTCTAATAATAATATAAATTTAATAAAATAAAAAAAATAAAATTCTAATCTATTAAGAACTTAATGAAAGATTCTAAAACTGAAAAAAATTAAATTAAAACTAATTTTAAAGTTAAATTGAGCTTATCCCCAAATTAATAAGAAATAAAAAATAAATTAATAATATTTATAATAGATCCTAAATTTAATTAATTCTTAAAAAACCAGATATATATGAAAAACGAATAACTTTTAATTACTAAAATTAAATTAAAGAAACGTTTTACAATAAATTACTTAATTTAAAATTATATATTTTCAATTCGGGACATAAATTATAAATTTAAAATTAAATTAACCCTGATACAAAAGGTACTATAAATTATTTTAAGATAATAAATACAAACCTAGTCAGTTTTAATAATACTAATAAATTCAAAAAATACTTATAAAAAATAAAATAATATAATAAAATATTTAAATAAAACAAAAATATAAAAATCAGAATGAAATAATAATTTTTCCTATTAATGTAAATAATCAACTTTTAAATAAGCTACAATCTGAATTTTAATTCTAGCTACACCTTCCGGTACAACTACTATGTTACGACTTATCCAAATATTAATTAGGAGTGACGGGCGATATGTACACAATCTAGAACTTTATTCACAATAATAAATTTATTAAAATTACTATCAAATCCTTTTTTATCAAAATAATTTATTTTAAATCCTAATTATAAATTAATTAAAGTAATCCATAATAACCTTTTTAAAACTGCACCTTGACCTAATATAAATCTTTTAAAGAAAAAGAAAATATCCTATCAAAATATTCCTTTAATATAGAGATATACAAGTATAAATAAAGGTAAAATCTATCGTGGTTTATCAATTATATTACAGATTCCTCTGAAAAGATAAATCACCGCCAAATTCTTTGAGTTTTATAGAAAATAAACTATTAGTATTCTGGTTAATAATATTTAAATCTAAAATAATAGGGTATCTAATCCTAGTTTAATTAAAAGATTTCGTAAATTTTAAACATAGAAAAATAAAAATAATATAAATTCCACCTAAATAGAAAAAACTTAAAATCAATTTTAATAAAATTTTCACAACCAAAAATATTAAATTAAATATACTGTTTAACCGCGAATGCTGGCACAATATTTATCTATTTATTATTAAATAACTTCATAAAAAATAAAAATAAATAATAATATTAATTACTGCTAAATAAAAAATTTATAAAAAATAAGCATATAAAACCATTTAATCAATTAATAAATAAGCAAGAATCAAACTCTTAAAAAAAAAAAAAAAAAAAACATGGTACTAGTAAGACTTATTAATTAATCGTGATAATTTAACTAAACTTAGTAAGACTTATTAATTAATCGTGATAATTTAACTAAACTTAGTAAGACTTATTAATTAATCGTGATAATTTAACTAAACTTAGTAAGACTTATTAATTAATCGTGATAATTTAACTATTTATAAATAATAACAAATATTTTATTTATAACTTTTTATTTATTATATTAAATATCTATATATATATATATTTATTTATTAACTATATAATTAAATATTTTATATATATATAAATCTACCCTTTTATTTAAGTTAAGGGTAGATTTAATTATTAATAAATAATAACAAATATTTTATTTATAACTTTTTATTTATTATATTAAATATCTATATATATATATTTATTTATTAACTATATAATTAAATATTTTATATATATATAAATCTACCCTTTTATTTAAGTTAAGGGTAGATTTAATTATTAATAAATAATAACAAATATTTTATTTATAACTTTTTATTTATTATATACTCCCTGTACTGTAAATATAACTACTTTTTATTAGTGAGGGTCTAATATAAGTCTTAAATTGCTTTTACTACTTTTTATTAGTGAGGGTCTAATATAAGTCTTAAATTGCTTTTACTACTTTTTATTAGTGAGGGTCTAATATAAGTCTTAAATTGCTTTTACTACTTTTTATTAGTGAGGGTCTAATATAAGTCTTAAATTGCTTTTTTTGTATTCAAAGTTATTGTTAGAAAAAAAATCAGGAAGTTAATACATATTAAATAAAAAAAAATTTAAATTATGGTCTTCTTGGTCTCTTAAATTGCTTTTTTTGTATTCAAAGTTATTGTTAGAAAAAAAATCAGGAAGTTAATACATATTAAATAAAAAAAAATTTAAATTATGGTCTTCTTGGTCTCTTAAATTGGCTTATTAAAGTAAGTTAACGTATACCGTATTTTTTTATATTTTCATAA